GATTCGTATAAATCACTTAGTGGAAAATGGCCCGAATCAATCCAACGAGTTATTAACAATCCTGTTAGACATAAAAAAGTAGCTATCATTCCCTTTTCTGACGAATAATATGGTTTTCTAATTTTATTGCCTAATAAGCTTATCAAATGAATTGTAATTACAATTGAAACAATAGAAAAGGAAATATGAGTTAATATATGCTCTAAAGTTGAAAATATCATAAAAATGAAAAAACGGGGGATCCCCCCGTATTAATTAAGAAATATAAATTGGGAATTTAATTTAATTTTATTATAGGATCTATTTGATATCTTTTAGAAGATGACATGCCGCCACTCGGACTCGAACCGAGATGCTCTAGCACTGCTTCCTAAGAGCAGCGTGTCTACCGATTTCACCATAGCGGCTTGCTCGAACTCATAATAACCTATTTATATTCAATCGTCGAGATTGAACAAGTTAATTCACTCAAATAAGTTTTTTTTTAGTAAAGAAAAAAAAGAGTTCAAAAAAGTCAATTTAAAGGTTCAGTAGTTTCTTTAAGATGTCTGGTTTTAGGACTTTGACGTAGTTTAGCCGATTCTAAAATACAACTCTTGCAACTATAAAATTCTTCGATAGACTAAAAAACTTTTTTCTTGTATTGTCATTATTTCGAGTTTATCTGATTTAATAAATTCCATTTGAAACACAAACTCAATTTTATCAATGAATCTAAAATATGTCTATTTTGGATTAATCCAAATTGCCACTTGTACATAATATCTCAACAATTTAGTTCTTTTATGTATTATTGATTGGGCTGAAAATTGGATATATATGTAAAATAAATAAATTGAATTTAATATAGTATAGTAATATAGTAATATATATAAATTAAGAAGTCAGAAGTCAGAAAGTGATCCAAAAATCTTTAACACAGAATGGATTAGTTTGAACAATTAATTAATTTGAACTAAAAATATCCTATCTGCCCTTCCTGATAAATATAATTTTTTTCATTATTTATTCTTGTAAAGGTCGATGGGGAAAAGAAGACTCCCCACCACCAAAATCTGAATGAAAATATACTAAAAAAAAAATTTATTTTATTATATATAAAATATATATTTATTTATTTTATATTATTCTGTTTTATTTTTATAGAAGAATACTTCTTCTTTTTATAAGATTTTTATAGAAGAATACTTCTTCTTTTTATAAGATTAAGAGTCTATTTCATATTGATTAGAATAGGAACTGCCAATTGTTTATTTTATATATATTAACTTTAAAATATATTCACTTTAATATCTTAACTTTAATATTGAATATTAAATTAACAAAGTACTGATCCAATTTTTTTAGTCAAATCCATTCCAAATTATTCCAATATAATATTTTAGGACTTATTTGTTTGTCGTACAAAAAAACTTTTTGAATTCCCGGTAGAAAGAGATTTCCCTAATGACAAAGCTTTTAATGCCGCCCAATATCCTTTCCTTTTCCAAATATTTTTACGAATACGCTTTTTTGATATCGAAGTACGTTTTTTTGGAACTGCCATTTAAAAAAGAAGAAGTTAGTCATTGTTATAGTTGGATGTGAAAGACATCTATTGTTCAAAACGAATTATTATTTCTTATCTTATTTATTTCTTATTCATTATCTATTTTTTTCTAAAAGATTATCTTAATATAAATCTAGATACGTCAAAGATCCGTGAAAATTTTATCAAAAATGACTCGAAATAACAAAATTTTTCCATACACTCTTTGTAAAACCAAAAATTTTGGGTTTGGAACTCTTAGTTCTCGTTGTTTATATCTCATCTGCTATGGGATAGAAATCAAAAGAAATAAAGAACCTAAAATACCTTTTGTAGTCATTCTATATTTTCTTTACATGTAATAAAATACCTTGTAAACTTTTGCCTAATGAATTGAGTCTTTTTTTAGGAAAACTTGAAAAAAAAAAATACACCCAAACTTTAAAACTTGCATGAGACTAGTAAAAAATCTGTTAAAGGGTATGTAGTTTGATAAAAAAGGATCTCAGTCATTTTTTATCCTGCTCGATAAAAAGTCCATTTTAGAGCTATAATCTTATAAACTTTCCAAATATTCCTAATAAATTGTTTTGATTGAAATGGAAAACAATCAATCCCATAATGAATTAGTTAATGAGTTAAAATAAACTAACTAAAATCAAGAGGTTTTATTTCATTAGACCAACGACCTTAGTTAATCCTCTAATTCATATTAGCATCAAGTACGCTTTTTAGCCTAAAATTGGATCCTTGCTCTATGAATATGAATAATATTATTACGAGAAATTATCATAATAATAATGATTCTTTTTTATTTTCCTACTTTCCTATTATAAGTATTCGTTTTTATATGTCACGTGGTTATATCATTTGACCAATTGTAACTTCTTGTTTTGCATATTTGAACAATTTTGAAAAGACTCAGAATAAATACTAATATAAATATAAATTATTAAATAAGTTAGTGCATAT